TTCAATTTCTATCGAATCCATTTGTTTTTCTGGCTCGGCTGGGTGGGATAGCCGAGCCATTCCCCCCCCCCTTTTTTTTCGTAATAATTACTTTTTTTCGTAATATTAATATTCTATTATGATTTTCAAAATTTGAACTTAAGAAGAAAAGCCAATAAAGAAAGAAAAAAAATTCATCGATCAAAAGAAAAAAAGGAGAGAGAGGGATTCGAACCCTCGATAGTTCTTTGTTTCGAACCATACCGGTTTTCAAGACCGGAGCTATCAACCACTCAGCCATCTCTCCAAGAGATAATTTCTATTTTATTCTACCGAATAGAACATGGCCATATGAGTTGATACTATCATGTATAGAAAGATATTGTGTGTGAATCTATAGGTCGATCTATCTGTATATATAGATAGATGAGATGCATGATCTAGCATGCCCATTTGTGAACAGGAAGTCAAAAAAATCACCTTCGATTTCATGTCCAAATAAAAGTGGTAAAGGGGTTGGAAATAAGTCATATAGAATCAATGGATTCATGGTAAAATCCCTCTATGTGGGTGGTACTTTATTCAAATTGTTTGTTTGGTCGATATGATAGAGGGATTAAAGGGTATAGTTCTTTTGTTGATAGCTTGGAGGATTAGAAACATGACTATTGCTTTCCAATTGGCTGTTTTTGCATTAATTGCTACTTCGTCAATCTTATTGATTAGCGTACCTGTTGTATTCGCTTCTCCTGATGGTTGGTTGAGTAATAAAAATATTGTATTTTCTGGTACATCATTATGGATCGGATTAGTTTTTCTGGTGGGTATCCTTAATTCTCTTATTTCTTGAATCTATTCATTCCAGATCCAAAAACGACCCCTTCCACGAATTTTTCGGATTGTGAGATACATTAAAATTCAATAAAAAATATAAGTATAAGTCCCCCCAAAAATGCAAATAAATTGGAGGGGGGGGCTCATTAGTCAAACTTCTGTAATCTGTAACTTAAATAAGTAGAACTTGAATGATGAATGAAATAAAATATTAAAAAAAAAGAAAAATGGATTCAAAAAAAATCTGTATTCAACTGTATTCAAATATATAATACAAATATATAATATTTGTATTATATATTTAGATATACTAAATTCAAATTTTCAAATATTTAGATATATTAAATTGAAATAAATAAAATAGAAATAGAATTTGAATTATTTGAATCTTAATATATGTTAATATAATTAACAAATTATTAATATATTAATTTGTTAATTTATTGATGGAATTTGAAAAAAATTGCCCTCAAAAGAGTATCTGATCTAGCTCTGACCAAATATTATCCAGACCTTTTGTATCAAGAACGAACAATGCGGATATAGTTGAATGGTAAAATTTCTCTTTGCCAAGGAGAAGACGCGGGTTCGATTCCCGCTATCCGCCCAGGGTAATGTATTTAAAAAGATAAAGGATTCGTTCTATTGACTGTAATATAATAAATACCTCCCACTCTAAAGCAAAAAGCAAAGTATTAATTAATTAATTACTAGTTAATAGTAATAGAATCTATTTACTAGTAATAGAATAAAAATAAAGATAGAATAAAAATATAGAATAAAGTCTCATTTTTTTTTGAAAAAAAAAAAATGGTGCGGGAAGGGGATTTGAACCCCTGACCTCAAGGTTATGAGCCTTGCGAGCTACCAGACTGCTCTATCCCGCGATGAAAGGAAACCCTAGAAACGAAACTAATGAACAAACAAGAATTGAATGCGCCCCTCTTCCATACCTGTAGAAATAGTATAGCCTATTTCTACAGAATAGTCAAGGGGCCCCTCTATGATCTACGATCATCGAACGAAATAGAAAAATGAAGTGACATTTTAATCCTTACCAACTTGATCTTGTTGCCCCCGGCAACAAACATGTCTGAACCATTTCACGAAGTATGTGTCCGGATAGTCCAAAATCTCTATAGTTAGCTCTCGCTCTTCCAGTAGAAAAGCAACGTCGACGAAGACGTGTAGGTGCACTATTACGCGGTAAGGATTGTAACTTTCCACGAATTTCCCATTTATCACTCAAGGACGGAACCTTGCTTATTTCTTTCTTTGAGGATCGGCGAATCAAATGATATTTTTGTTCCAATTTTTGCCTCTTCTTCTCCCTATGAATCAAACTTTTCTTTGCCATAATGGTTCAGTTATTATTATTATCAATGGTACAAGTCGGATCCTAGATGTAGAAATAGAAATCGAAGGGGGTATACCCCCTTCCCCATCGAAAGATATGATATTCTCGCGGATACGGCATATAACATAAAGTAAAGAATTAACCAAATTTGCCCGATGTAGAGGCAATCAAGAAAGCCGCATAAGTGAATATATAACCTACAGAAAAGTGGGCTAATCCAACCAATCTTGCTTGCACAATGGAAAGAGCCACTGGCTTATCTCTCCATCGAATCAAATTAGCCAAAGGTGTGCGTTCATGAGCCCATGCTAAAGTTTCAATCAATTCCTG